TACGTAGAACGGATTGTGGTACTATCCGAGGTATTTCCGTGAGTCCTCAAAATGGGATGACGGAAAAGATTTTTATTCAAACACTAATAGGTCGTGTATTAGCAGACGATATATATATTGGTCTACGATGCATTGCCACTCGAAATAAAGATATTGGAATTGGACTTGTTAATCGATTCATAACCTTTCGAGCACACCCAATATATATTCGAACCCCTTTTACTTGCAGGAGTACATCTTGGATCTGTCAATTATGTTATGGCCGGAGTCCTACTCATGGTGATCTGGTCGAGTTGGGAGAAGCTGTAGGCATTATTGCGGGTCAATCAATTGGGGAACCGGGGACTCAACTAACATTAAGAACTTTTCATACCGGCGGAGTATTCACGGGTGGTACTGCCGAACATGTACGAGCTCCCTCTAATGGAAAAATAAAATTTGATGAGGATTTGGTTCATCCCACACGTACCCGTCATGGGCATCCTGCTTTTCTATGTTTTATAGATTTGTATGTAACTATTGAGAGTCGAGATATTCTACATAATGTGAATATTCCAACAAAAAGTTTGATTTTAGTTCAAAATGATCAATATGTAGAATCAGAACAAGTGATTGCCGAGATTCGTGCCGGAACGTCCACTTTTCATTTTAAAGAGAGGGTTCAAAAACATATTTATTCTGAGTCAGAAGGAGAAATGCACTGGAGTACTGATGGCTATCATGCGCCCGAATATCCATATAGTAATGTTCATCTATTACCAAAAACAAGTCATTTATGGATATTAGCAGGAGGCCTATGTAGATCCAATATAATGTCTTTTTCACTCCACAAGGATCAAGATCAAATGAATGCTAATTCTTTTTCTCTCGAAGAAAGATATATCTTTGATCTCTCACTTACTAATGATCAAGTAAGACATAAATTGTTGGATACTTTTGGTAAAAAAGATAGGGAAATTCTTGACTATTCAAAACCTTATCAAATCATATCCAAGGGCCATTGGAATATCATAGAGCCTTCTACTTATATTCGTCAAGATAATTCCTTGGCGAAAAGGCGAAGAAATAGATTCGTGATTCCCTTACAATATGATCAAGAACAAGAAAATAAACTAATACCCTTTTTTGGTATTTCGATTAAAATACCTAGAAATGGTATTTTACGTAGAAATAGTATTCTTGCTTATTTTGATGATCCGCGATACAGAAGAAGCAGTTCGGGAATTACTAAATATGGGATTGTCGAAGTAGATTCAATCGTAAAAAAAGAGGATTTGATTGAGTATCGAGGAGCAAAAGAATTGAGTCCGAAATACCAAATGCAAATGAAAGTAGATCAATTTTTTTTCATTCCCGAGGAAGTGCATATCTTACCCGTATCTTCGCTCATAATGGTCCGGAACAATAGTATCATTGGAGTAGATACACGACTTGCTTTAAATATAAATACAAGAAGTCGAGTAGGTGGATTAGTCCGAGTGGAGAGAAAAAAAAAGAGTATGGAACTGAAAATCTTTTCTGGAGATATTCATTTTTCTGGAGAGGTGGATAAAATATCTAGGCACAGTGGCATTTTGATACCACCAGGAATGGGAAAAAATAATTATAAAGGATCAAAAAAATTGAAAAATTGGATCTATGTCCAACGCATTGCACCTACAAAAAAAAAGTATTTTGTTTTGGTTCGGCCCGTACTCACATATGAAATAGCTGATGGGATAAATTTAGCAACACTTTTCTCTCAGGATCTCTTGCAGGAAAAAGATAATGTCCAACTTCGAATTGTCAATTATATACTTTATGGAAATGGCAAGTCAATTCGAGGAATTTCTCACACAAGTATTCAATTAGTTCGGGCTTGCTTAGTATTAACTTGGGACCAAGAAAAAAAGAGTTCTATAGAAGAGGTTCATGCTTCTTTTGTTGAAATAAGGGCAAATAATCTGCTTCGTGATTTCATCCGAATTGAGTTAGTAAAGTCCATTATTTCGTATACCGAAAAAAGGTATGATATGGCAGGTTCAAGATTGATTTCCTATAATGAATTAGATCATATCCATAAAAATCCTTTTGATTTCAAGGCGAAGATTCAATCATTTCCCCAACATCAGGGAACTCTTGGTACGTTGTTGAATCGAAATAAGGAATGCCAATCTTTCATAATTTTGTCATCATCCAACTGTTCTCGAATTGGCCCCTTCAATACTTCGAGATATAATAATGTCACAAAAGAATCGGATACCATGACTCCAATTAGGTATTTGTTGGGTCCTTTAGGTACTATTGTGCCTAAAATAGGAAATTTTTGTTCATCTTACTATTTAAGAACTTATAATCAAGTCTTCTTAAAGAAAAATTTTTTACTTGAAAATTTTCAACAGACTTTCCAAGTGCTTCAAGTACTTCCATTTAAATACTGTTTCCTAGATGAAAATAGTAGGATTTATAATCCCGATCCATGCAGTAACATCGTTTGGAATTCATTCCATTTGAATTGGTATTTTCTCCATCACGATTCTTGTGAAGAGGCATGGACAATAATTAGCCTTGGACAATTCCTTTGTGAAAATGTATGTCTATTTAAATACAGATCACACATAAAAAAATCTGGTCAAATTTTCATTGTTCATGTTGACTCTTTAGTTATAAGATCAGCTAAGCCCTATTTGGTCACTCCAGGAGCAACTGTCCATGGTCATTATGGGGAAACCTTTTATGAAGGAGATACATTAATTACATTTATATATGAAAAATCGAGATCTGGTGACATAACGCAAGGTCTTCCAAAAGTTGAACAAATCTTAGAAGTTCGTTCAATTGATTCAATATCGATGAACCTCGAAAGAAGAGTTGAAGGTTGGGACGAACGTATCCGAAGGATTCTTGGGATCCCCTGGGGATTCTTGATTGGAGCTGAACTAACCATAGCCCAAAGTCGTATCTCTTTGGTTAATAAGATCCAAAAGGTTTATCGATCCCAGGGGGTACAGATCCATAATAGACATATAGAGATTATTGTACGTCAAGTAACATCAAGAGTTTTGGTTTCAGAAGATGGAATGTCTAATGTTTTTTTACCTGGGGAATTTATTGGATTGTTGCGAGCAGAGCGAGCAGGGCGCGTTTTGGACGAAGCGATCTGTTATCGGGCAATCTTATTGGGAATAACGAAGTCATCTCTGAATACTCAAAGTTTCATATCCGAAGCGAGTTTTCAAGAAACTGCTCGAGTTTTAGCAAAAGCTGCTCTACGAGGTCGTATTGATTGGTTGAAAGGGCTGAAAGAGAACGTTGTTCTGGGGGGGATTATACCGGTTGGTACCGGATTCAACAAATTAGTACATCGTTCAAAACAAGACAAAAACATTCATTTTAAAATCAAAAGGAAGAATCTATTCGAGTTGGAAATAAGAGATATTTTGTTATACCATAAAGAATTATTTTGTTCTTGTGCCCCAAACACTTTCCATGAGACATCAGACCAATCATTTACGTAATGTAATTTATGAATTCCTAACAAGAGGTTCATTCTTTTTACTTTAACTCTTTGGTCCAATTATGGATTTCGTAATCAATGAAATAAAAAATGAAATTCATGGTTTGGGTCGTAGATCAATGTTCAATCCTGGTAGAAGGTTCCGTCGGAACAATTATTTATTTCACAGGGTACTGGATCTCTTTGAAAAAAAAAAGAAAAAGATAAAGTGTGAGAAAATGGGAAGACGATATTGGAACATCAATTTGGAAGAAATGATGGAAGCGGGAGTTCATTTTGGTCATGGTACTAATAAATGGAATCCTAGAATGGCTCCTTACATCTCTGCAAAGCGTAAAGGTATTCATATTCTAAATCTTACTCTAACTGCTCGTTTTTTATCAGAAGCCTGCAATTTAGTTTTTGATGCAGCAAGTAGGGGAAAAAAATTCTTAATCGTTGGCACCAAAAAGAAAGCAGCGGATTTAGTAGCATCAGCAGCAATAAGGGCTCGATGTCATTATGTTAATAAAAAATGGCTTGGTGGTATGTTAACGAATTGGTCTACTACAGAAACAAGACTTCAGAAGTTCAGGGACTTAAGAGCAGAACAAAAGATGGGGAAACTAAATCGTCTCCCCAAAGGAGATGCAGCAATGTTGAAAAGAAAGTTATCTACCTTGCAAGCATATCTGGGTGGGATCAAATATATGACGGGATTGCCCGATATTGTAATTATCGTTGATCAGCAAGAAGAATATACGGTTCTTCGAGAATGTGTCATTTTGGGTATTCCGACGATTTGTTTAATCGATACAAATTGTGACCCAGATCTTGCAGATATTTCTATTCCGGCCAACGATGATGCTATAGCTTCGATTCGATTGATTCTTACCAAATTAGTATCTGCAATTTGTGAGGGCCGTTCTAGTTATATAAAAAATGGTTGATTATCTTATCATTACTCTTATCATTAAGAAGAAGATTAGTTTGTTTTTGGTGAACTCTCTTTGATTGTTACTATTTTGTTTTGCATCTTTTGGAGTTTGAACTATGTTTTGACTATCGAATAATATTTAAAAGAGAAAATGATTGGTATTTTTTTTTTATGTGATTTCTCGGTATCCGAAATATACGATTCATAACTTAAATTCATGAATGAACATAGATTAGTTGAGAAAAAGATAGAGATGGTTGAATCAAAATAATTACTTTTTTGAAGTTCGATTTATGTTAGAGGACAATATGAATGTTATACCATGTTCCATTAAAACACTCAAAGGTTTATACGATATATCAGGTGTAGAAGTAGGCCAACATTTATATTGGCAAATAGGAGGTTTACAAATTCATGCCCAAGTACTTATCACTTCTTGGGTTGTAATTGCTATCTTATTAGGTTCAGTGATCATAGCTGTTCGGAATCCACAAACCATTCCGACCAACGGTCAGAATTTCTTTGAATATGTCCTTGAATTTATTCAAGACTTGAGCAAAACTCAGATTGGAGAGGAGTATGGTCCTTGGGTTCCTTTTATAGGAACGATGTTCCTATTTATTTTTGTTTCTAACTGGTCAGGTGCTCTTTTACCTTGGAAAATCATAAAGTTACCTCATGGAGAGTTAGCTGCGCCCACGAATGATATAAATACTACTGTTGCTTTAGCTTTACCCACATCAGTGGCATATTTCTATGCGGGTCTTAGCAAAAAAGGATTGGGATATTTCGGGAAATACATTCAACCAACTCCAATACTTTTACCAATTAATATTCTAGAAGATTTCACAAAACCTTTATCTCTTAGTTTTCGACTTTTCGGGAATATATTAGCTGATGAATTAGTGGTTGTTGTTCTTGTTTCTTTAGTGCCTTCAGTAGTTCCTATACCTGTCATGTTTCTTGGATTATTTACAAGTGGTATTCAAGCTCTTATTTTTGCAACTTTGGCTGCGGCTTATATAGGTGAATCCATGGAGGGTCATCATTGATTAACTTTCTAAATAGTCTTTTTTGAAGCTTATCCCAATTCAAGCAATGCGGGGAGTTCAATATTATCCACTGGGTTGGAGAAGAAAATACAAATAGTTACATTTATGTATATATGAAGAAAGATAGATGATATTGAAGAATTTGGAAGAGAAAGAAGAGTTGGGGATCCTACTACATATATATATGTAATGCATCAATCCTTGTGTATGTTTCGAAGAATGGTTTCAGAATACGATTTAATAGAATAAAAAGTGCAGGTGATTTACGTTATGGAAGAATAAAAGTATATGTTATTTACTAGTTAGATAGTAATTACCCCTATCTCTTTTTTTCTAGCCCACCGCATTTAGATGGATTCCCATATCAGTCCTTTTTCTATTTTTTCTGTTATTGTGAATTGAATGAAAGAGAAAGAATAGAATAGTTTATAAACAAGGAAACGCAATGACTAAAACCGTATACATATCTATTTACATAAGGTAGAAAGGAAAAACGTTATATCGAAGTAATTCTGACAATTCAGTAATATTATGAATTTCATTTGGAGCTTTTAGCTACTTTGACCCGATATATTTTAGTGATAAAGATCAAAAAATAAAAAATAAATGTAGTAAAGTAAATAGTAAAAGTAGAAAAAGAAGTAGATTAAGTACTAATTCATTGGTTGGTTGTATCATTAACCATTTATTTTTTTGGTGCGAGGAACTTACCATGAATCCACTTATTTCTGCTGCTTCCGTTATTGCTGCTGGATTGGCTGTAGGGCTTGCTTCTATCGGACCTGGGGTTGGTCAAGGTACTGCTGCGGGCCAAGCCGTAGAAGGTATTGCGAGACAACCAGAAGCAGAGGGTAAAATACGAGGTACTTTATTGCTTAGTCTGGCTTTTATGGAAGCTTTAACAATTTATGGACTGGTCGTGGCATTAGCTCTTTTATTTGCAAATCCTTTTGTTTAATGTTGAATTTCATCGTAGAATAAAAATGTTAAAAAAAAAAGAAGAATAAAAACATAACCATAACTAAGAAATTTGAGAATTCTCAAATTCCATTAAGAATAATAAGCGGAGTTATACAAAAATAACTCTGTTTTTTGTTAGTCCTATCTATAAGGGGAGAGCATATGAAAAATATAACCGATTCTTTTGTTTCCGTGGGGCACTGGCCATCCGCTGGGAGTTTCGAGTTTAATACCGATATTTTAGCAACAAATCCAATAAATTTAAGTGTAGTGCTGGGTGTATTGATTTTTTTTGGAAAGGGAGTGTGTGCGAGTTGTGTATTTCAAGAATAGGTTGGATTTAACCGGCTGCACTTTCTTTATATTTATGTATTCTTTTTTATATTTTATAGCAGAAATAGGAACAAAGGGTGCACAATCTCGACGAATTACTTCGGAATTGGATTTCATTCAGAAATCATATGTAAGAACCATAGCATTTCGTGACTAATTGGTAAATGAACTTTGATTCTCTTCTCTATAAACCAATAATATTGAGGTCTTTTACATGGTTAAAGATAAATTATTTGAAGTCCAGGCACAGCATAGTATGGTACTCTTTCTACCGCTACGTTAGTACCAAAAAGGTTTAAAAATGAGAAAAAAGGAAAATAATTGGGAATTTATCCGATGTAGAACACTCATATGGATAAAATTATTTGAACCATTAACTGGAAAGATGGGCCCCCTTTTTTATCCACTGCCGAATCGACGACCTATGTATTGTATTTGTATAAAAAAAAGAATTTTTTGGATGAAAAAAATCGAAATTTCATTCTAATAATAATGAGAATGAAGTTCAGAATTCTATTCAATTCTATTTCTATTATAATTTTGATCTAAATTATCATAGCATATAAAGAAGAAATAATAGAATTCTTTTTTCTTTAAAATCTTTTTTTTGTGGAAATAAGTTGTAAATAAAGAACAAATAAAGAAACAACTTTGCTGACAATTTTTTCTTTTTTGTCTGGTCTGAAGAGTCCTCTTAACATTCTGATGTTAGATCAGTTTCGATATCTTTGAATACGAACAGA